TATTTTATTGTGATTCAACATTAAAAGAACAGAATCACGCTCTGTAGGATTTGAACCTACGACATCGGGTTTTGGAGACCCACGTTCTACCGAACTGAACTAAGAGCGCTTTATTATGATGGGAGATACGGATGTCAAGAAAAGGATTCTTTTTGTACCCCCAATACATCTTGTATGTATAGTATCATAAAATGGTAGATTGTGTCCAATTTTAATCGATCTCAATTGACCCCTCGTTACTGTCCATAGGAGAAGTGATAAGTAGGGATGACAGGATTTGAACCCGTGACATTTTGTACCCAAAACAAACGCGCTACCAAGCTGCGCTACATCCCTTTCATTTGTTGTACAGTGCCATTGTAGGGAATCCATGTTTTGTTTTCCACATCATAATTTCCTCTATCTAAATAGAATTTCTTTTGCCATTTCTTCTTTTTGGTTTTTTTTTTTGGTTTCATTCTCATAAAGAATTATATACATACCTAACGTATAAACGTATAAAGGAATGAATATTTATCAGTAGTGCTCAGGAAGGAGGGTTCATCTTTTTCTGTTTTAGGGACAGGTAGATTTCATCTACCGGATCGTTGTATATATCCATTTTGGTTAGAGATTCCCCGTACAAATGATCTTTAACTACATATGCATCTGATCATATATGTATTACAATATACAATAAAGTCAATAAAGTTAACTTTAAAGAAGGAGGATTTTCAATGCGAGATATAAAAACATATCTCTCCACGGCACCTGTGCTAACTACTCTATGGTTCGGGTCTTTGGCGGGTCTATTGATAGAGATCAATCGTTTATTCCCAGATGCGTTGACATTCCCCTTTTTTTCATTCTAGTTATTGACATGGGAAGGGATCAAGAAGATTAGAGATACAATAAATTCTCTGTGACTAACCCCCCCCTTTTTCAGTTCTTTAGGATAGGAAAGAAAGAGTAAAGAATAAAAGTGGATTGAATCTCATCGAAACTCGGGTTCGGGTTAATATAGGGAGAACAGAAATGGAAATGTGGGTCGAGGGCAGGCTGTTCAAGATCATACAAGATACTAAATGAAATACTGGGATTGGGAATAATTGATAGTTAGAAATATTTGTATTACTTAATAATTTGATTACTCTATTGATTGCAACGAAATCTTTCATAATTGAATTTGATTTCGAGTTAGCAACTTCTCGTCTATTTATTTTTCATTCCTTTCTTCTTCGCTTCGGTTCGAATCGAAAATAGAAGAATTGAGTGAATTCAAAATCCAAAGGAGGTTCATGGCTAAGGGTAAAGATGTCAGAGTAGTAGTTATTTTGGAATGTACCAGTTGTGTCCGAAATGGTTTGAATAAAGAATCGCGGGGCATTTCCAGATATATTACTCAAAAGAATCGACACAATACACCTAGTCAATTGGACTTGAAAAAATTCTGCCCTTATTGTTACAAACATACGATTCATGGGGAGATAAAGAAATAAATCGAACGGAACGCGTGTGCCACTCTTCCAAGGAAGAGGAAGAAATTACATATATATATATATAATATATACAAATCCAGTCCTATTTTGGTCGGATCCGAGATGAATGAAGAAATAGGATTTTAGAAATAAGAAATAAACCATGGATAAATCCAAGCGGCCCTTTCATAAATCCAAGCGATCTTTTCATAGGCGTTTGCCCCCAATTGGATCGGGGGATCGAATTGATTATAGAAACATGAGTTTAATTAATCAATTTATTAGTGAACAAGGAAAAATATTATCTAGACGAGTGAATAGATTAACCTTGAAACAACAACGATTAATTACTATTGCTATAAAACAAGCTCGTATTTTATCTTCGTTACCTTTTCTTAATAATGAGAAACAGTTTGAGAGAACCGGGTCGATCCCTAGAACTACTGGTCCTAGAACCAGAAATAAATAAGCCTATTCCTCTCAATCGAATCAAAACTCTAATTCGAACTCAGATTGAAGTTTTGTTCGAAAAAGCCGAGAGATTGTCGCGCCGTAATGTAATAATAAAAAAAAGAATGGGGGAAGAATAAATCTTTTTTTTTTTATTGAAACGTGTTCGTTCATTCCTACTACTTATCTTATCATACGAATTTCTACTATACCCTCCCGGAGTTCATTCTCCGGGGAACTCCGTTTAAAGTATTCCAGTGAATTCCTTCCAATCTCCTTATTTGATGATCGCATTGGAAATCGTGTCAAGACAATTCCTATTTGATATGGCTATTTGTGCAGGTATTTTACGATTAAGAAGCAACTGCCTCTTGTACAGATCAAGTATTAATCGACTATAACTATGGGATCCCCTATTCTCACGAGTTACTGCATTTATCCGAGTGATCCACAAACGACGAAAACTTCTCTTTCGCCTGCCTCTATCCCGATGAGTGGAAACCAAAGCTCTCATTTTCTGTTGAGTAGTAGTTCGAGTAAGTCTTGAATGAGCCCCTCGAAAGGTTGCTGCAAATAAACGAATTTTTGTTCTACGTCTCCGAGCTATATATCTTCGTCTAACTCTGGTCATTGAATCAAAAGAAACTTTGATGAATAACTAATTGATTTCTTTTCTTTCAGTCATTCTTTTCCCCTCTCCTGGTTTATTAATAACAAAACGGATTCTTCCGATGTATAAAATTAAAATACAAATTCCAATGGCTTTTGCTACTATAACCTTCCCAACCACGATTTTTTTATTTCTTCCAGGCATTTCACCTCAAAAAAAAAAAAAGAAATTGTACCGATATTAGGTATAAAATAAATCGTAAATGGACAAATAGTGGCTTCCATCGTTTCTATGGTTACTTCTTAAACGGCGAGGTCCTCTCTATACACCGGAGCCCCTTTCCTCATTTAATCAATGTTATTGGTAACTTGTACAGTTCACGCTCTTTGGCTCTACCGATGAATTATCGAGTAATAGGTCTTTTTTCAATGGGATCTATCCATACAGTGACGGCATTTAATTATGAAGGTTGAATAGGTAGCTGACCCTGTTAGTCCGTTCTTGCAAGAGTAGGAGCATAATCTTTCTGCTTCTTAAATATCATTCCCCCGCTTAATGGATAACCATTTGCTACCAATGGGAATTGCTTTTCATCTCAAATCGAGGTGATTGGATTTGCACCAATGGAAACCATAAATTCCATACAAATAGAGGTATACGAGAGATCTTTATTTTTCGATAGTGAATGGAGTTCTTCCATTCTATTCATTGGTACGAGTCATTGATACTGTAAAAGTCGTCTCATTTGTTCTAGCTCATGATCTGAACGAGTCGCACATACACCCTAGTACATGTTCCTCGACGCTGAGGACATCCTCGAAGAGCGGGGGATTTCGTGACATTTCTGATTGGCTGTCTTGTGTTTCTAATAAGTTGTTTAATAGTTGGCATGCTGAATCATATACAGAATGGGCTGGTTTAGATCGATCCTAACCGGATGATTATGAATTACTTCTTTACCCAGGTAAGAAGATAAAAGATCAAATAAGGGTTCATTCAAATTATGATTCGAAATGGAATCAAAGATTTATGCGAAATCCCCGGTATTTTCGATCGCTACAAGATCAACAATGCCATAATCTTGGGCTTCTGTTGCTGACATAAAAACATCCCTTTCCATGTCTTCGGATACAACCCATAAAGGATTGCCCGTTCTTTGTACATAAACCCTTGTGAGGGTTTCGCGGAGTTTCAGTAGTTCTTCCGCTTCCAGGATAAATTCTCCTGTGGGTGCCTCATAAAAAGAACTAGCAGGTTGATGGATCATAACCCTGATGATATAACATAATGAACGATTCCTCTATCTCGCATGATTGGGCGAAGGGAAGGGATAAAGAATAACAAGCAGGGAGAAAAAGATAGAATTGAACAACCGTACAGGCATCTTTTGTGCATACGGCTCTGTAATGGAATTTTTTTTTCTCTTTTTTCATCGAAGAAAGAGACAAGTCGAATCTATCAGACCCAGATCGTTGAATGATCCATTTACCATCCTTCCTTTCGGAGTAATCAAAAAATACTATGATGGTTCCGTTGCTTTATATATTTATCTCGTCTGTGATTCAGCAATCCCAAAGTTTCTTTCTGATCCGATCAAATAAAAATAAGTAAAAAATGATCTTTTTTTTTTTTATTTTCACACTCTTTCATAACATAAATATTGGAAAGAGACTTCTGATGTGGAAGCAAAAAGGTTTGTGACGCTGAAATGGACCCCGATACATAAGATCAAGTCGGAAATAACCTTTCTTTCATACTACTATCTCGATACATAATCTCATATTATGAAAAAATAATAATAGTTTGCTCATATCGAACTTGAAATGCCATGCTATTATTACTTAATATTATTATTATTTTATTCATATTCCATATGACGAAGGCATAGTCTTTTTTTCTCTCAAATAAAAAAACTCATTGGCGCCAAGCGTGAGGGAATGCTAGACGTTTGGTAATTTCTCCTCCAACCAGGATGAAAGATCCCATTGAAGCGGCTAATCCCATGCATATTGTATGCACATCTGGTGGCACAAATTGCATAGTATCATAAATAGCTATTCCTGGGATTACCCATCCGCCGGGAGAATTTATAAACAAATACAGATCCCTGGTATCATCCTCTATACTGAGATATACCATGAGACCAACAAGTTGATTCGAGATCTCGCTATCAACTTCTTGGCCTAAAAAAAGTAATCTTTCTCGATGAAGTCGGTTGATTAGGACAAAATTCTATTCCTTAGGAACCGTACACGCACCTTTGGGTGCATACGGTTCAAAAAATCAAAATTGAGAAAAAAAAAAAAAAGAAATTGTCGATTCCAGCCCTATTTCTTTTTTCGTAGCGGGCTTTTTCTTCCATTTTTTAAGAAACATGAGTTTTGACTTGCTTCCCTATAAAATCAAAAAAGAATTCACTGAACTTATCGAGCTAACCCCTCATTGATGTATTGTTTCATCGAGATCTAAATCACGATGTAATTTTCTTGTTCCCGAATGGGCCTCTTCCACTCTTTTAGGTTTATGCTCTACTCCGGGTAAAGATCTGCCCGAATTCGATTTGCACATATAGGACAAATGATCCCAGTACCACTTCTTTTTGCTATGACTTCTTTTTTTTTTTTTCAATTTGTTTCATTTTCATGCCTTCCACAAAATATTCGATGTATTCATCATATTATTCCATTAATTGGCAATTTGGGATCACTCATATGGTATAAAGGAATCATTTCTGATAGGGTGGTAATCATACATGGATTACCTTGGTATTTTCTGAACGGAGCCTGTATACTTCATTTTATTGGTCCAAGCCAACCATAAATTCTTTTAATTGAGAATATTGATCCTCCAACCAAATAAATTGATCTAATTGCACTTCACGCTTCGAATTATTGATGGTTCAATCAATCTTTCTTGGGCGAAACAGAGGATATCTCGATCGGGGGAGAGAACGGGGAAATCCCATATGACCCAATATGTCTGACAAGTCACACTATACGTCAACCCAAACTGCATCTTCCTCTCCAGGACTCCGAAAAGGTACTTTTGGAACACCAATGGGCATTAAATGAAAGAAAAATGAAGTATTCTATTTCACTTTGATGTGGAAACGTAACAAACAATGGTTTATTGTCTTCATAATATTGTCGTTTATCGTATTTTATCGATAGATTGGAAGATTCATAGAGGAAGACGGAATAAAGGAAAATTCTTACGAACGGATCGTTCGAATGAGAAACAAGTATCTATACATTCGCTCACAAAAAATAGGATTAATCCCCCCATTGCGTATTGGTACTTATTGGGTATAGAATAGATCTGCTTCTCTTTGTTCCTACGAACAGAATTGTTCAATTATTACTAACGGAACAGAATAAATATTAACCCTTGTTTCGAGATAATCCAACGAAAAGGTGAGGTCCATAGCATAGTTATTTCCAATGTGATAAAGTTACATAGTATCTATTTTATCTTTGAGAAAGGGGTATTTCCATGGGTTTGCCTTGGTATCGTGTTCATACCGTCGTATTGAATGATCCCGGTCGGCTGCTTTCTGTCCATATAATGCATACAGCTCTAGTTTCCGGTTGGGCCGGTTCGATGGCTCTATACGAATTAGCAGTTTTTGATCCTTCTGACCCCGTTCTTGATCCAATGTGGAGACAGGGTATGTTCGTTATACCCTTCATGACTCGTTTAGGAATAAACAATTCATGGGGCGGTTGGAGTATTACAGGAGGAACTATAACGAATCCGGGTATTTGGAGTTACGAAGGTGTGGCCGGGGCACATATTGTGTTTTCTGGCTTGTGCTTCTTAGCAGCTATCTGGCATTGGGTGTATTGGGACCTAGAAATATTCTGTGATGAACGTACGGGAAAACCCTCCTTGGATTTGCCCAAGATTTTTGGAATTCATTTATTTCTCTCAGGGGTGGCTTGCTTTGGGTTTGGCGCATTTCATGTAACAGGCTTGTATGGTCCTGGAATATGGGTATCCGATCCTTATGGCCTAACCGGAAAAGTACAATCTGTAAATCCAGCGTGGGGTGCGGAAGGTTTTGATCCCTTTGTTCCGGGAGGAATAGCCTCTCATCATATTGCAGCAGGTACATTGGGTATATTAGCAGGTCTATTCCATCTTAGTGTCCGCCCACCCCAACGTCTATACAAAGGATTACGTATGGGCAATATTGAAACTGTCCTTTCCAGTAGTATCGCTGCTGTCTTTTTTGCAGCTTTCGTTGTTGCTGGAACTATGTGGTATGGTTCAGCAACTACCCCGATCGAATTATTTGGTCCCACTCGTTATCAGTGGGATCAGGGATACTTCCAGCAAGAAATATATCGAAGAGTTGGCGCCAGTCTAGCCGAAAATCTGAGTTTATCGGAAGCTTGGTCTAAAATTCCCGAAAAATTAGCTTTTTATGATTACATCGGTAATAATCCGGCGAAAGGTGGATTATTCCGGGCAGGCTCAATGGACAACGGGGATGGGATAGCTGTTGGATGGTTAGGACACCCTATCTTTAGAGATAAAGAAGGGCATGAACTTTTTGTACGCCGTATGCCTACTTTTTTTGAAACATTTCCAGTAGTTTTGGTGGACGGAGACGGAATTGTGAGAGCCGATGTTCCTTTTAGAAGGGCAGAATCGAAGTATAGTGTCGAACAAGTGGGTGTAACTGTTGAGTTCTATGGTGGCGAACTCAATGGAGTCAGCTATAGCGATCCTGCTACTGTGAAAAAATATGCTAGACGTGCCCAATTGGGTGAAATTTTTGAATTAGATCGTGCTACTTTGAAATCCGATGGTGTTTTTCGGAGCAGTCCAAGGGGTTGGTTCACTTTTGGACATGCTACGTTTGCTTTGCTCTTCTTTTTCGGACACATTTGGCATGGCGCTCGAACCTTGTTCAGAGATGTTTTTGCTGGGATTGACCCAGATTTGGATGCTCAAGTGGAATTTGGAGCATTCCAAAAACTTGGAGATCCAACTACAAGGAGACAGGTAGTCTGATACAACATTGCTCCGGTATCTTTCGCCTCTATATTTGATTTTTTTGATTTGACATAAGGTACCGTAGAAATATTGATTTGAATCATCGCCTTTCTTTGCTCTTGTCCTTTCTTTATCTGGGAAATAATCCTAAATGAACAGGTGTGGAAGCTATAATTGTAAACAACGATCGAATCTATGGAAGCATTGGTTTATACATTCCTCTTAGTCTCGACTTTAGGGATAATCTTTTTCGCTATATTTTTTCGAGACCCGCCTAAGGTCCCGACTAAAAAGACGAAATGATTTTTCATTATCTTAATTGAAGTAATGAGTCCCCCATATGGGGGACTCATTACTTCAATTAGTCTCCGTGTTCCTCGAATGGATCTCTTAGTTGTTGAGAGGGTTGCCCAAAAGCGGTATATAAGGCGTACCCTGTAAAGCTTACAAGTGAACCAGATATGGAGATGGCGACTAAGGTTGCTGTTTCCATTATTAGAGAATTTCAAGACCACGATGGATCTATGCTACGATAAGATCGTTTATTTACAACGGAATAGTATACAAAGTCAACAGATCTCAACCAATGCAATAGTATTTATGGCTACACAAACCGTTGAGGGTAGTGCTAGATCTGGGCCAAGACGAACTATTACAGGGGATTTATTGAAACCATTGAATTCAGAATATGGTAAAGTGGCTCCTGGATGGGGAACCACCCCATTTATGGGTGTCGCAATGGCTCTATTTGCGATATTCCTATCTATTATTTTAGAGATTTATAATTCTTCCGTTTTACTGGATGGAATTTCAATGAATTAGGTCCATAAGAACCAGAAGCCCTAGCTTTTCAATCAAAAATGAATCACTTAGGACTCAGATTTATAGTCCATTCTGGTAGTTTGACCGTGGAATTCCGTTGTTTCGGTATTTCCGGAATATGAGTGTGCGACTTGTTATAATTGATCCTATTGATAGTACAGAGAATGGGTCTGTCATCTCGACAGAGATGGTTCTGCCTCGTCGGATATTCATCCTAGTATCTGGAGCACGGAATATATGGAATAGATCAAGAAATATTTGAACTATGATTCATACCTACTATTCAGACCTCGTGACTGGACTTCAAAAAATTTTCAAACAAAGAGGTATTTGATAAATTGAACGATTTTTCTTCCTTTAGAATCATGCTTATTTTGACCGAAGGACAAATCTTTCTCTGGATTTTTAGTCATTACATCTATGAATAAGTGATGATCAAATAGTTCTTACTCATAGAACCCTTGGTCTTAGTTTTTGGGTTTTATTGAATCATCGTGGTTCTAGTATGAATCTGAGGTTTCAATCGATTCATAGGGTCTCAACAAGAGAATTCCTATCAAAAAAAAATAGTAAACAATAGTCAATCTGCATTACGCACAAACAAAAACAACAAATCAAATAACAAATAAATAGGGGAATAGAAGATTCAAGAGGCCTGTAACGATCAACATAAAGACAGATGAGCTAACTTGATATTTTGGCATTCTCATCACAACAAAGAAGAGAGTTCGGATTTTGGTTCCTTCGTATCTTCAGAGACGATTGAATCAAGTGGATAAATAAGAAATTTCAAATTTTCTATTACATATCCATTGTAATCAGTATTTGGGTGTTTCTGCTTGAGCCGTACGAGATGAAATTCTCATATACGGTTCTCAGAGGGGGAGTCCCCTTGGTTTACCTATCTCAATAAAGTATATGATTGGTTCGAGGAGCGTCTCGAGATTCAGGCGATTGCAGATGATATAACTAGTAAATATGTTCCTCCTCATGTCAATATATTTTATTGTCTAGGAGGGATCACACTTACTTGTTTTTTAGTACAAGTAGCTACGGGTTTTGCTATGACTTTTTACTATCGTCCGACCGTTACGGAGGCTTTTGCCTCTGTTCAATACATAATGACTGAAGCCAACTTTGGTTGGTTAATCCGATCAGTTCATCGATGGTCAGCAAGTATGATGGTCCTAATGATGATCCTACACGTATTTCGTGTGTATCTCACGGGCGGATTTAAAAAACCTCGCGAATTGACTTGGGTTACGGGTGTGGTTCTGGCTGTATTGACTGCATCGTTTGGTGTAACTGGTTATTCCTTACCCCGGGACCAAATCGGTTATTGGGCAGTAAAAATCGTGACAGGCGTACCTGAAGCTATTCCCGTAATAGGATCACCTTTAGTAGAGTTATTGCGTGGAAGTGCTAGTGTGGGTCAATCTACTTTGACCCGTTTTTATAGTTTACACACTTTTGTATTACCTCTTCTTACTGCCGTATTTATGTTAATGCATTTTCCAATGATACGTAAGCAAGGTATTTCAGGTCCTTTATAGAGAAGACAGATCATAGATATTTGTAATCGATCATATATAATTTCGGGGAGGAACAATAGTGTTTTATTGCTACAAATATGGATTATTGAAAAGAATAAGACATCTTT